TCCGGGGACTTGGGATCCTATGGATGAAGATATGGTCTCTATGGACCCCATGGAATTTCATTCAGAGGGGGAACCCTATAGAGATCGTATCGATTCTTATCAAAGAAAGACAGGTTTAACTGAAGCTGTTCAAACAGGCATAGGTCAACTAAATGGTATTCCCATAGCAATTGGAGTTATGGATTTTAAGTTCATGGGAGGTAGTATGGGATCTGTAGTAGGCGAGAAAATCACCCGTTTGATCGAGTATGCTACTAATCGATCTCTACCTGTCATTATTGTGTGCGCTTCTGGAGGAGCGCGCATGCAAGAAGGAAGTTTGAGTTTGATGCAAATGGCTAAAATATCTTCCGCTTCATATAATTATCAATCAAATAAAAAATTATTCTATGTATCAATCCTTACATCTCCTACAACCGGTGGAGTAACAGCCAGTTTTGGTATGTTGGGAGATGTCATTGTTGCTGAACCTAATGCCTACATTGCATTTGCGGGCAAAAGAGTAATTGAACAAACATTGAATAAGACAGTACCCGATGGTTCACAAGCGGCTGAGTATTTATTCCATAAAGGCTTATTTGACCCAATTGTACCACGTAATCCTTTAAAAGTTGTTCTGAGTGAGTTATTTCAGCTCCACGGTTTCTTTCCCTTGAATCAAAATTCAAAAAATTAATAAAGTATAGTACTAAATTCAGTTATTTGTAGCGAACAAGTATTTAGTTCATCGTAATCAAAAAAAAAAACTAAAAAGAATGGTGTTTTCTTTGATGACATAAGTTCTACTTGTAATAAGAGTTAGAAGTTTCGGGTAATTACTTTTTAGTTTTTCCTCCAGATCTATTTTTTTATTCTACCTCTATTCATGATTAGTAATCACGAACCTTCTATCAACAGGATAAAAAAGTGAATTTCTCCCTCCGAGGAATTAGAATTAGGGAAAATAAAAAAAAATTATCTGGCCTTCTTACGTATTAATATAGACAATAAAAAAAAATATCGAAATCAAAATAAAAAGAAATAAATATAAAATAGAGAATAGAAGTTATTTCTATATCTATCGATAACCCCCATTTTTTACTATGAATCCCCGTTTGTTGGATGGATCGAATTAGTTAGAGTCGCAAACTCCTAATAAAATCTTTTATTTTCATAATAAACTCCTTATTAGATTAGAAAGATAGAAAGAAATAAGGATGGGAAAAGAATAATAAAATTTATTAATAAAGCGAATTATCATACATATTCGTGTAGAAAGATGAATAGGTACACTTATTTTATTTAGTTCTACATTCCTTGCACTTATTAACTACTTATAAATATTAATTTCTAAATATTAATATTTTCTATTAAATTTAATAAATTATTAATAAATAATTATAATATAATTATTATATATAATATAAATATAATTATTAAATAATATTTTTATATATAATAAATAATATTATAAATATAATACAGTTTATGATATATACTTAGGATAGATATACTTATCATATCATAAGATATCTTTCTCTTTCTAATAGATAGAAATATTAAATCGAGGCACCCATTCTATGACAGATCTCAACTTACCCTCTATTTTTGTGCCTTTAGTGGGCCTAGTATTTCCGGCAATTGCAATGGCTTCTTTATCTCTTCATGTCCAAAAAAATAAGATTGTCTAGATCCGATGGGACCAAATCTCATCAATTTATTTCAACACTGGATCATAATACAGATATTTATTTAGTGTAATATGGTACGATATGTAATTCTTTACGAACACAAATGAAAGAACTATTATGCATGCGGATACATGATATCCGCATAAATGCATGTATATGCAGGTATAGCTGGTTAAATTAAAAATAGATCGGCGAATATTTTATTTAAATGGAAAGTCAATGTATCTAACAAATTACTTCTAACGGTTTACATCAGAATAGTGCTAGTTAATGAAAGTTACTTCGGGATCAAGAAAGTAAAATTCATTTGGGTTATTCTCTCAATTCCAATCGAATGCAACTGGATCTAGTAGAGTATGAATTGGCGATCAGAACATATATGGATAGAACTTATAATGGGGTCTCGAAAAACAAGTAATTTTTTCTGGGCCTGTATCCTTTTTTTAGGTTCACTAGGATTCTTAGTGGTTGGAACTTCCAGTTATCTTGGTAGGAATCTGATATCCGTATTTCCATCTCAGCAAATTATTTTTTTTCCACAAGGGATCGTGATGTCTTTCTATGGGATCGCAGGTCTATTCATTAGCTCCTATTTGTGGTGCACAATTTCATGGAATGTAGGTAGTGGTTATGACAGATTCGATAGAAAAGAAGGAATAGTGTGTATTTTTCGTTGGGGATTTCCTGGAATAAATCGTCGCATCTTCCTTCGCTTACTTATGAGAGATATACAATCAATCAGAATGGAGGTTAAAGAGGGTCTTTATCCTCGTCGTGTCCTTTATATGGAAATCAGAGGCCAAGGAGCCATTCCCTTGACTCGTACTGATGAGTATTTTACTCCACGAGAAATTGAACAAAAAGCTGCCGAATTGGCCTATTTCTTGCGCGTACCAATTGAAGTATTTTGAAATGAACTGAAGAAAAAATTGAAAAAAAAAACTTGTGAATTTCCTTTTTAATACAACCGTCGGCTCTATCTGATATTTCTCTGAAGTACGAGTTCTATTCTATAAAAAGGTATTGAACCCATGGATCTATTTCCTATTTTTGTGTAATAATTTAGATCTCGGATCTAGAAGGAAAAGAATATAGAAATAGAATAAGGGTCCTTTTAGGATAAAAATGAAAAAAAAAAGAAAGCCTTGGTCTACCTCCCATATATTTCATCTATAATATTTTTGCCCTGGTGGGTCTCTCTCTCATTTAATAAATGTCTGGAACCTTGGGTTACTAATTGGTGGAATACCGGGAAATCCGAAACTTTTTTGAATGATATTCAAGAGAAAAACGTTCTAGAAAGATTCATAGAATTGGAAGAACTATTCCTCTTGGATGAAATGATAAAGGAGTACCCGGAGACGCATATACAAAAACTTCGTATAGGAATACACAAGGAAACGATACAATTGGTCAAAACACACAATGAATATCATCTCCATATCATTTTTGATTTCTCGACAAATATAATTTGTTTCGCTATTCTAAGTGGTTATTTTATTCTGGGTAATGAAGAACTTGTCATTCTTAATTCTTGGATTCAGGAATTCCTCTATAACTTAAGTGACACAATAAAAGCTTTTTTGATTCTTTTAGTTACTGATTTATGGATCGGATTTCATTCGACCCATGGTTGGGAACTAATGATTGGTTCGGTCTACAACGATTTTGGATTGGTTCATAACGATCAAATTATATCTAGTCTTGTTTCCACTTTTCCAGTTATTCTAGATACAATTGTGAAATATTGGATCTTCTATTATTTAAATCGTGTATCTCCTTCACTTGTAGTTATTTATCATTCAATGAATGAATGAAGAACTCATTTGATCTCCTGATATCAATCAAATCAGAATCTTTCTTCGTATATAAAGAAAGCATTTTCAATCTTACTTAATTCTTTATACTTCTAGCTCTTCAAGGTATTCGTCCTATATTCCAGTACAATTATCCCAGTACAATGACAGACTCGTGTATAGGGAACTATACTAGCTACCTATCTAATTTATTGTAGAAATTCCGGGATCAATGATTGGACATGCAAAATAGAAATACTTTTTCTTGGGTAAAGGAACAGATGACTCAATCGATTTCTGTATCGATCATGATATATGTAATAACTCGGGCATCCATTTCAAATGCATATCCCATTTTTGCGCAGCAGGGTTATGAAAACCCACGAGAAGCAACTGGACGAATTGTATGTGCCAATTGCCATTTAGCTAATAAGCCCGTGGATATTGAAGTTCCGCAAGCCGTGCTTCCTGATACTGTATTTGAAGCAGTTGTTCGAATCCCTTATGATATACAACTGAAACAAGTTCTTGCTAATGGTAAAAAGGGGGCTTTGAATGTGGGGGCTGTTCTTATTTTACCCGAGGGATTCGAATTAGCCCCCCCCGATCGTATTTCTCCCGAGGTGAGAGAAAAGATGGGAAATCTGTCTTTTCAGAGTTATCGTCCCAATAAAAGAAATATTCTTGTGATAGGTCCTGTTCCCGGTCAGAAATATAGTGAAATCGCCTTTCCCATTCTTTCCCCCGACCCTGCTACGAGGAAAGACGTTCACTTCTTAAAATATCCCATATATGTAGGTGGGAACAGAGGAAGGGGTCAGATTTATCCTGATGGGAGCAAGAGTAACAATACAGTCTATAATGCTACATCAGCAGGTATAGTAAGCAGAATAGTACGTAAAGAAAAAGGAGGATATGAAATAACCATAGTTGATGCATCGGATGGACATCAAGTGGTTGATATTGTACCTCCAGGACCAGAACTTCTTGTTTCAGAGGGTGAATCCATCAAGCTTGATCAACCATTAACAAGCAATCCCAATGTAGGAGGGTTTGGTCAGGGAGATGCAGAAATAGTGCTTCAAGATCCATTACGTGTCCAAGGCCTTTTGTTCTTCTTGGCATCTGTTATTTTGGCACAAGTTTTTTTGGTTCTTAAAAAGAAACAGTTTGAAAAGGTTCAATTGTATGAAATGAATTTCTAGGTCCAGAAATTCCTTAACATCAAGTTGGTAAAAAGCAACAAATTATTGTCGATCGATACTTATGTATTGTATGATCAAAAAATTCTGTAAACCTTTTTGTTTATACTGTTTTTGTTTTGTTTGTGGGATGTCTGGAATTCATTACGTGTATTCCATTCCTAGTAATAGACTATAGGCATACAAATATAAAGGAAGAGAATACAAGGGAAGGATGGGAAAAATGAAAGGAACAAATACTTTTAGGAGGGATTACTAGTCTTCCTAATCTTCTATTCGACACAAGAAAAGGGTGGAAAATCCCTTTTCTTGTGTCGTCTTGTATCGAAATA